CCACGGTTTTTTTCCTCTGAATCAAAATTCAATAAATTAAAGTATAGCACTCGATTCAATTATTAGTAGCGAACGAGTATTTTATTTGTATTTAATTTATCGTAAAAAACTTAAGTAAAGAAGAATGGTTTTTTCGTTGGTAACATTAGTTCTACTTGTAGTAAGAGTTATAAGTTTTGGATAATTATTATTTTTTTCCGTCATATCGATTTTTCTATTTTTTATCTTACTCCTAATTCCTGATTAGTAATCGGGAACCCTTTATTAATCAATAGGATAAAAAAGCTAAAAGAGTAAGTTTCTCCTTCCGAGGAATTAGGGAAAGGAAAGACATAAAGAAAAAATAATTTTATCTGGCCTTCTTACGTATTAATTTGATTTTAATCGAGACAAAAATAGATCTTATTTAGAATTTATTATATAATAAATTCTAAATAAATATATAATAGAAATAATTTATTTTGACTAAGAACCCTCACTTTTATTATGGAATCAAGTTTATAGAATCAAGTTACCGTTTGCTTTGTTGGATTCGATTAGTGAAAGTCGCGAACTCATAATAAACTCTTTAATACCCTTAAGTAAAAAAAAAAAAAAAAAAAAAAAAAATACAAAGAATAAAAAAGGATGGGGGAATAAGAAAGTTTCTTATATTATATGTTATTATTAAAGTGAATTATCATACATATTTGATATTTATGTATAACGATAAATTAGGTACACATTTATATTCCTTGCACTTATTAACTACTTAATATTAGTTATATTAGTTATATTAGATATACTTATCATAAGATATATTTAAAAAACAAATATTAAATTGGGGCACCCATTCTATGACAGATCTACCCTCTATTTTTGTGCCCTTAGTGGGCCTAGTATTTCCGGCAATTGCAATGGCTTCTTTATCTCTTCATGTCCAAGAAAATAAGATTATCTAAATTTGTATGTGGCTCTTTCCGAACACAAATGAGAGACTCATATGCATACGGATACACGATATCTGCATAAATGCAGATTATATATGGGTATGGGTCTAGCTGGTTAAAAAGAAATTGGTGAATAGTTTGAAATAGAAAGTCAATGTATCTAACCAATTACTCCTAATAGTTCCCGTCAAAATAGTGCTAGTTGATGAGAGTTACTTCGGGGTCAAGAAAAGTTAAGTCAAATTTATTTGGGTTATTCTCTCAATTCCAATTGAATACAACCGGATCGAGTATAGTAAGTATAATATGAACTGGCGATCAGAGCATATCTGGATAGAACTTATAACGGGGTCTCGAAAAACAAGTAATTTTTTTTGGGCCTGTATCCTTTTTTTAGGTTCATTAGGATTCTTAGTGGTTGGAACTTCCAGTTATCTTGGTAGGAATCTTATACCCGTATTTTCATCTCAGCAAATATTTTTTTTTCCGCAAGGGATCATAATGTCTTTTTATGGGATCGCGGGTCTATTTATTAGCTCCTATTTGTGGTGTACAATTGCGTGGAATGTAGGTAGTGGTTATGATCGATTTGATAGAAAAGAAGGAATTGTTTGTATTTTTCGTTGGGGATTTCCTGGAATAAATCGTCGCATTTTCCTTCGTTTCTTTATGAAAGATATCCAATCCATCAGAATGGAGGTTAAAGAGGGTCTTTATCCTCGTCGTGTCCTTTATATGGAAATAAGAGGCCAAGGGGCCATTCCCTTGACTGGCACTGATGAGAATCTTACTCCACGAGAAATTGAACAAAAAGCTGCCGAATTAGCCTATTTCTTGCGTGTACCAATTGAAGTATTTTGAAATGAAGAATTAATGTTTTCTTAGTATGAAGGAGGGAACTTGCTAATTCCCTTTTTAATAAAATTGAAATTTCTTCAAAAGACTTAAGAGAATTCATCCAATATTTCAAATTGATAGGTTACGTTATTCCTGGACTGTGGTTATGGTTAGGCGGTGAAACATAAACATTTCGAAATAATTAATTAATTGATCCGGGAAGGCTTTTTTTTCTCTAAATTCGAATCATATTTGTTACTTCTAGTGGATTTTCAAGTATTCATCGACCAGGAACAAAGAACAAATGGGGATGAAATTAATTGGAATTTACCCAATTGAGATATCTCTGGGAATCATATTTGCTTGCTTATTTTTTTTTTTTATCTGAAAAAGACTCTTTTCTATATTTTATTATTTTATTTTGCTAGATCCAAGGACTCAATTTTTACAAAAAAAAAATGGGAATAAATTCATAGGTTCGATACCTTGTTAGAGAATTTGTGTTCAGATAAATATAAAATAGAATCGACGAATGCAGCAGATTCATTAACAATTCACAGAAAAAAAAAAAAAAATGAAAAAAACAAAAGCATTGACTTCCCTCCCATATATTATATCCATAATATTTTTGCCTTGGTGGGTCTCTCTCTCATTTAATAAAAGTCTGGAACCTTGGGTTATTAATTGGTGGAATACCCGGCAATCCGAAACTCTCTTGAATGATATTCAAGAAAAAAGCATTCTAGAAAGATTTATAGAATTAGAAGAACTATTCCTGTTGGACGAAATGATAAAGGAATACCCAGAAACACATATACAAAAGCTTCGTATAGGAATACACAAAGAAACAGTACAATTAGTCAAAACACACGATGAGTATAATTTCCATATAATTTTTAATTTCTCGACAAATATAATCTGTTTCGCTATTCTAAGTGGTTATTTTATTCTGGGTAATGAAGAACTTGTTATTCTTAATTCTTGGGTTCAGGAATTCATCTATAACTTGAGTGACACAATAAAAGCTTTTTCGATTCTTTTAGTTACTGATTTATGGATCGGATTTCATTCAACCCATGGTTGGGAACTTATGATTGGTTCGGTTTACAACGATTTTGGATTAGCTCATAACGATCAAATTATATCCGGTCTTGTTTCCACTTTTCCAGTTATTCTAGATACAATTGTGAAATATTGGATCTTCCATTATTTAAATCGTGTATCTCCTTCGCTTGTAGTCATTTATCATTCAATGAACGAATAAAGAACTCATTTGATCTCCTGATATCAATCAAATAAGAATGTCTCTTCGTGTTTGAAGAATTTAAGAAAAATATTTTCAATCTTATTTATTCCTTAGTTATACTTCTACCTGTTTAGGGTATTCGTCCCATATTCCAGTACAATTATTCCAGTACAATGGCAGACTCGTGGATAGGGAACTACACTAGTTAGCTACCTTTCTATTTTATTGTAGAAATTCTGGGATCAATGATTGAACCATGCAAAATAGAAATATTTTTTCTTGGGTAAAGGAACAGATGACTCGATCCATTTCTGTATCGATTATGATATATGTAATCACTCGGGCATCTATTTCAAATGCATATCCCATTTTTGCGCAGCAGGGTTATGAAAATCCGCGTGAAGCAACTGGACGAATTGTATGTGCAAATTGCCATTTAGCTAATAAGCCCGTGGATATTGAAGTTCCGCAAACTGTGCTTCCTGATACTGTATTTGAAGCAGTTGTTCGAATCCCCTATGATATGCAACTGAAACAAGTTCTTGCTAATGGGAAAAAGGGAGCTTTGAATGTGGGGGCTGTTCTTATTTTACCCGAAGGATTCGAATTAGCCCCCCCCGATCGTATTTCTCCCGAGGTGAAAGAAAGGACGGGAAATCTATCCTTTCAGAGTTACCGTCCCAATAAACGAAATATTCTTGTGATAGGTCCTGTTCCCGGTCAGAAATATAGTGAAATTGTTTTTCCCATTCTTTCCCCTGACCCTGCTACGAAGAAAGACGTTCACTTCTTAAAATATCCAATATATGTAGGTGGGAATAGAGGAAGAGGTCAGATTTATCCTGATGGGAGCAAGAGTAATAATACAGTCTATAATGCTACATCGGCGGGAATAGTAAGCAGAATAGTACGTAAAGAAAAGGGGGGATATGAAATAACCATAGTTGATGCATCAGATGGACATCAAGTGGTTGATATTATACCTCCAGGACCGGAACTTCTTGTTTCAGAGGGTGAATCCATCAAGCTTGATCAACCATTAACAAGCAATCCTAATATAGGAGGCTTTGGTCAGGGAGATGCAGAAATAGTGCTTCAAGATCCATTACGCGTCCAAGGCCTTTTGTTCTTTTTGGCATCTGTTATTTTAGCACAAATTTTTTTGGTTCTTAAAAAGAAACAGTTTGAAAAGGTTCAATTGTACGAAATGAATTTCTAGATTCAAAAATCTTTAGACTATTAAAATTAAGGAAAGGGTGGTATAAATGAAAGGAACAAATACTTCTATCTAGAGGGGATTACTAGTTTTACTTATCTGCTATTCGACACAAGAAAGGATTTATTTTCTACCCTTTCTTGTGTCATCTTATATTGAAATGAAATAAGAATCACTTTTTTTTGTCTGTTCGTCAAAGATTACTATATCCTTCTTTTTCGTGTCTATCGAAATCCCTTATTTATATTTCTAATTTCTATTTAGAATTTATATTTATAAAAAGTAGTGGACAAACAAAAAAGGGGTTAGGGGGGAGTAATTCATTATAAGAAACAAAAGAGTAGAGTAGTTTGAAATGAAACATCAGATCAGAACCAAGATCCCTCTTTTTATAATTTCTATGAATAAAATATGTTGATTGAATAATTTTCCAATTTGTATCTTATGGAATACATTAAATGGAATATATCAAAGTCTCATTTAAGAGTAAGAACTCAGCGGGGCCTCGCCGCTATAATCAGGGGATAAGTCCCGCTGAGTTCTTACCTTTTCATGTCTACAATCTGGTTCATCCAATTACTACAGAGATGAACCCAACCCGGAATATGAACCGTAAAAGAAAATACCTACTAAACCGATCACAGGAATACCAGCTACAGTACCTATCAGCCAAAGAGGAATCCTTCCAGTAGTATCGGCCATTTCCCCCGCTTTCCTCCACATTTCATCAAATTGTCATACTAGAGACAAAAACAGTCATGAATAATTATGA